TCCTTACCTTGGGACCAAATTGGTTATTGGGCAGTAAAAATTGTGACAGGTGTGCCTGAAGCTATTCCTGTAATAGGATCGCCTTTGGTAGAGTTATTACGCGGAAGCGCTAGTGTGGGTCAATCCACTTTGACTCGTTTTTATAGTTTACACACTTTTGTATTGCCTCTTCTTACTGCCGTATTTATGTTAATGCACTTCTCAATGATACGTAAGCAAGGTATTTCAGGTCCTTTATAAACTAAAGAGATTATAGATATTTGTAATCGATCATATATTATTTCATTTCGGAAAGGAACAATAGTATCTCATTGCTACAAATATGGATTATTGAAAAAATAAAACATGTTATTTGGATATTTATCTTCAACTCCAAAGTATTCTTTATTTGATACTTTGATATGAATAGTTGAAGTAGATTCTCCGAAGAGAAGATGGATTATGGGAGTGTGTGACTTGAACTATTGATTGGGCCATGCGGGTATATGATTTTATCCGCCACATTGGAATTCACAACCAAATGTGTCTCCGCATCCAATCACCGCGCGAGTCCACCTACGTAGCGGAAGATAGGCTGGTTCGCTTGAAGAGAATCTTTTCCATGATCATACCCGAATCCATGTCATGCATGAACAGGCTCCGTAAGATCCCGTAAAGTCAAATAGATGATGTGGCATAATCTGAATTATGTTCTATCTATTCTACTTACTTATTTATAGTTTATAGTATGGAAATGCATCCATTTCCTTTGCATCCATCCAGACACATGATACTATCGGAGTGAAATAAGGGTAAGGGATCTAAGGAAGAACAGAGGCTAAATTGTATTAGTAACAAGTAAATTCTTTGTATTTAATAAGACTCACGATCTTGTGAGAATGAATACCAATCACAAGATATGAGATAATCCCACAAGATATGAGATAATCCAAAAAGCACTTGATCATGATCAAATTTGTAAGCCTACTTGGATATTGAGCATTTACCTGTAAGAACTTAATTCTTACCAATGACTAGTTGCAACTCCGGAAAATGGAGTTCAGTAAATATTTTCTTACATAGAGTCATTATATACGTGTAGATATGGATAAAATATAGATTTGATATGGATCCATTTCTGTCATTCCTTTGATTTGATTTTTGCTCGAGCCGGATGATGAAAAATTCTCATGTCCGGTTCCTTCGGGGGGTGGGTCCATAAGAATTCACCTATCCCAATAACAAAGAAACCTGACTTGAATGATCCTGTATTAAGAGCTAAATTGGCTAAAGGGATGGGACATAATTATTACGGAGAACCCGCATGGCCCAATGATCTTTTATATATTTTTCCAGTAGTTATTTTGGGTACTATAGCATGTAACGTAGGCTTAGCGGTCTTAGAACCCTCAATGATTGGTGAACCGGCAGATCCATTTGCAACTCCTTTGGAAATATTGCCTGAATGGTACTTCTTTCCCGTATTTCAAATACTTCGCACAGTACCTAATAAGCTGTTGGGTGTTCTTTTAATGGTTTCAGTACCAACGGGATTATTAACAGTACCCTTTTTGGAGAATGTCAATAAATTCCAAAATCCATTTCGTCGTCCAGTAGCTACAACAGTCTTTTTGATCGGTACCGCAGTAGCTCTTTGGTTAGGTATTGGCGCAACATTACCTATTGATAAATCCCTTACTTTAGGCCTTTTTTAAATTGATTCAACCGTGAAATACTGCGCGTAGCGTAGGTATCTAGGGAATAGTTGATTCAAACTGAATCTTCCCTAGATACATTTTTTTGAATCCATCTCAATACGGATTGTGCTTAAGATTAAAAAATTTCTTCTTCTTTTATTTTATATTTTATTCTTCTTCTTTTATTTTATATAAAATATAAAATAAAATATATAATATAAAAATAAAATATATAATATAAAAATAATATATAATATAAAATAATATATAAACTTTTTTTCTATTTTCATTTTTGAAAATAGAAAAAAAAAGAAAAATAAAAGATGAAGTAATTGTGATAGATTTAAAATGAAAACTTATTCTTAGGTAAATTAATTGTGAAATGCTTCTGTAGAATGTCTACTATCTGTTTTACATCTTCTATCCGAAAATATTCAATTTTCATAAGATCTTCTTGACTGTTACTCAAAAGGTCCAATAATGTATGTATATTGGACCTTTTGAGACAATTATAGGTCCTGGAAGGCAATTCTGATTGGTCAATAAAAATACATTTCAATGCAATTTCTTTTTTGTTTTTTTTTAGATTAGCTAATCTATCATGAAAGGTAAAAGGGGGTAGAGTAAATCTGCTTTTATTTTCTTCGAAATTAATGTCCTTTTCCTCTGCATGTAAAAAAGGAATAAATAAATCAATCAAATTATGAGAAGCTTCATGGAGTGCTTCTTTAGGAGTTAAACTTCCATTTGTCCATATTTCTAGAAAAAGGATCTCTTGTTTTTCATTCCCATTCCCATAAGAATAAATACTATGATTCGCATTTCGAACAGGCATGGATACAGCATCTATAGGATAACTTCCATCTTGAGAGTGATTTGTGGGTCTCATACGATATCCGCGATCTCTTTTAATTTGTAATCCAATACACAAATCAAGAGGTTCTGTCAGGGTAGCTATATGCTGTGTAGTGTCAACTATTTCCACCGAAGGCGGTAGGATAATATCTTGAGCTGTTATGCATCTGGGGCCTTTGACGCAAATGGATGCGTCTCGAGTGCCATATAGATTACTTCTCAATACAATTTCTTTCAAATTCATTAAAATTTCATGTACTGATTCTTCAATACCCACTATCGTAGAATATTCATGTGGTACTTTTTCAGATTTTGCACGTGTTATACATGTTCCTTCTATTTCTTCAAGTAAAGCCCGTCGCATAGCAATACCTATGGTATCGGCTTGACCTTTCATAAGCGGGGACAGAACGAAACGCCCATAATAAAGACGCTTACTGTCTACTCTTGATTCAACACACTTCCACTGTAGTGTTCGAGTGGATCCTGCTATTTCCTCTCGAACCATAATAATATATTATTGTTATTTGATTAGATTATTGAATCATTTATTTCTCTTGAAATCCAAATTCGTTCAATTCTGATTTTTATACACGTCTTTTTTTGGGGGGTCTACATCCATTATGTGGCATAGGAGTTACATCGCGTACGAAACTTAATAGTATACCACTTCGACGAATAGCTCGTAATGCTGCATCTCGTCCGGGACCAGGACCTTTTATCATGACTTCTGCTCGTTGCATACCTTGATCGACTACTGTACGAATAGCGTTTGCTGCTGCGGCTTGAGCAGCAAAAGGTGTTCCTCTTTTTGCGCCTTTGAATCCAGAAGTACCCGCGGAGGACCAAGAAACCACTCGCCCTCGTACATCTGTAACAGTTACAATGGTATTGTTGAAACTCGCTTGAACATGAATAATTCCTTTTGGTATTCTACGTCCACTCTTACGCGAACCAATACGTCCATTTCTACGTGAACTAATTCTTGGTATAGGTTTTGTCATATTTTATCATCTCATAAATATGAGTCAGAAATATACGGAGATATCCATTTCATGTTAAATTCTTTATTTTTACATCGATCCTTCCTTTTAAAAGCTCCAAAGATTATCCTTGTCTCTGTTTATGTCTTGGATTAGAACAAATCACTATAATTCGCCCGCGCCTACGGATCAGTCGACATTTTTCACAAATTTTACGAACAGAAGCCCTTATTTTCATATTTACGATTCCTTACCTTAATTCTGAATCTATTCTTTGAAATAAAAAAAGTTTCCTTAATTTTTGAACCTCAAATTGTATCCCCACGAATGAAATTAAAAAAATCCCCTAATCGTTAGAATCTTCGTTGCGAAGTCTATAAATTATACATCCCCTGCTGGTTGAATCATAATAACTTACTTCGATTTTAACTCTATCCCCTGGTAGTACCGGATAAACCCGCGTCGGATCCTCCCCGAAACATAACCTAGAATTAGATTGATTTTCATTGTCTAAACAGATCCGGAACATATCATTGAGAAGAGATTCAGTAATTAAACTCTCATGAATCAATTTCATTCCAGGCAACCCCTCCTTGAAGTATCAATTAATAGGGAGCAGTCATATAACTCACTTTTCCTCCCTTTTTCTTTTCATTCTTTTCACAACTGGGAAGTTAGAAATCAAATTAGGATACCGTAGGAAAAGGATCACCATATATAACACAAAATTTCTCCTCCAACGCCTTCTAGGCGAGCTTCTCGATCTGTCATTATACCTCGAGAAGTAGAAAGAATAGCAATCCCCATTCCGCCTAAAATCCTAGGAATTCGTTGATAGTTGGAATAGATTCGTAGACCAGGTCGACTGATACGCTTTAAAACAGTTTTATATATTCTTTCCCTAGTTCTTTTATGTCGCAGGGTTGAAACCAAGAAATTTTTCTTACTTTCTCGATGTTTTCTAACGTTTTCAAAAAAACCTTCTCGCAGAAGTATTTTAACAATGTTTTCGGTGATATTAGTAGATGCTATTCGAACCGTTCCTTTTTTATTCATGTCAGCATTTCTTATAGAAGTTATTATTTCGGCAATAGTGTCCCTACCCATGATGAACTATAATTATAGTTGCCTCCTAATTTTGATATAATCAACGTGTTTATTTTTTTTTTTTTTTATGAATTCATAAAAAAAAGTATATGCTTGAGACACAATCTACTAATTTATCTATTTTAGATATTCTACTATTATATCATAATTTTATCTACTAATATTTATAATACTTCAGGAGCTAATGAGATGATTTTAGTGAAATTGAATTCTCTTAATTCCCTGGGGATTGCACCAAAAACTCGAGTCCCTTTTGGATTTCCTTCTTGATCAATGACAACTGCTGCATTGTCATCATATCGTATTCTCATACCGTTTTCACGCTTGAGTTCTTTACACGTACGTACAATTACAGCTCTAATTACTTCTGATCTTTCGAGCGGCATATTTGGCACTGCCTCTTTGATTACAGCAACAATAACGTCACCAATATGAGCATATCGGCGATTACTAGTTCCTAAGATTCGAATACACATCAATTCTCGAGCCCCGCTATTATCCGCTACATTCAAAAGGGTCTGAGGTTGAATCATATCATTTTTTATCTGCTCTTTCAATGCAAAGAAAGAAAAGAAATATTATCTGTCCAGAAATAAATAAACCTGCAATTGTATTTTTTCATTCCTAATACCCTTTTATTCGGTTCTACATCTCTATCCCGCAATAAGAAATTGAGTTCGTATAGGCATTTTGCACGCAGCTATTGAAATGGCTGCTCTGGCCACAGTTTCGGATACTCCGCCCATTTCATAAAGTATTCGACCCGGTTTAACAACGGATACCCAATATTCGGGAGACCCCTTCCCCGAACCCATACGTGTTTCTGTAGGTCTTACTGTAACAGGTTTGTCGGGAAATATACGTACCCATATTTTTCCACCACGACGCGCATATCGAGTCATTGCTCTTCGCCCCGCTTCTATTTGTCTAGCTGTGATCCAAGCGGGTTCAAGTGCCTGAAGAGCGTATCTTCCAAAACAAATATGATTGCCTCTATAAGATATTCCTTTCATTCTTCCTCTATGTTGTTTACGGAATCTGGGTCTTTTGGGGTTATAGTTGATGGTTGTTTCCCTCTTCCATCTCTACTGCAGAACCGGACATGAGAGTTTCTTCTCATCCAGCTCCTCGCGAAAGAAGAAACAATTCAATATAAAGGATTCAATAATATTACAGATACACATGTATTTTATTAATATACGATACGCTAAATAATGGGATTTATTGATAGATATTAGATATTACATAGGAACGAAAGCTGCATGCAAGATGCTATACTTACCTACAAGATATATATAGAGCCTACAAGATCAAGATATATATAGCAAGATATATATAGATAAATTTGAATATAATTATAATATTAATAAATATAATAATATTATTTTTTATATTATTTATATATATTTTATATATATATATTTTTTTTTATTTTATATTTTTATATTAAATTTATATTATTTGATATTAAATTTATATTGATTTTTTATATTAAATATAATTTTTATATTAAATATAATATTATATTATATAATTTATATTATATAATATTATATAATTAGTTTATTATATAAATATTAGTTTATTATATAAATATTAATTTATTATATAAATATTAGTTTATTATATAAATATTAGTTTATTATATAAATATATTAGTTTATTGTATAAGTTTATTATATAATTAGTTTAATTTAATATAATTATAATGAGTTTTAGTTTAATTTTTTTAATTAGTTAATTAGTTTAATTTTTGAATTTTTATATAATTAGTTTAATTATAGTTTAATAATTCTAGTTTAATTAGTTAATTTATAATATTATTAAATTTTATTAAATTAATTTAATAAAATTAATGTTTTTTTTATTTAAATCTAACACAACATAACGAATTCTTTTTTAACTTTTATTAAATAAAAAATTTATAAAAAGTTTATTAATCCAAAAAATCAATGTTTCGCGGGCGAATATTGACTCTTTTCTGCTTCATTCGTAGGGTCAACCCATGACTGTTTCAGAAAAATGGAATTTGTTCCTGGTCCGTTTAGCCATCCCACCCAATGAATTATTAGAATTCGTTTTCAATAGAATCCTGTGCAGTCACGGGTTCCGTCGTTCCCATGGCTTCTCCGTTAATGATTAGGCCTGAACTCGACAATGGAGCTCCCAACAAAATTTGTTTCCGAGTCAATCTCCTCAGTTTCTATTAACTCGGGGCTCTTTACTTTTTCAGTATTGATGCTTTATCACACTGCCTTTTATAAAATGATTCATAAACCATACATATTGGAATTATATATCGTTGATATTTTTTCTTTCTATCTATCGTCCTTCCGTTTAATTTATCTACATCCCCTTATTATTCACATCACAGCCCGGAATCCAATTTATTTTTATGGAAAAATTTTCAGTTGCTACAACTATATGATCGATACCTCATATAGTGACTGTTTTGGGGGATCTTGACAATACGAAGCCATAAGTTGGTTATTAGTTTCTATAGTTACTAGTTCATAATAGAATAGGAGTCACTCTATTTTTTTAGACTAACTCTAAAGAAAAACCAAGACAACGAGTCACACACTAAGCATAGCAATTCTACCAAAAAGGTAAATCCAATTTTTATTCATCCCTATAGAATTAAAAGAATTAAGCTCATATTTGATTCAACAAACAGGAGAAAAATAAAACAGTTTTTCATTTTTTGTTCTATCACTAGATAGAATGGTAAGACAAGTAAAGGTCCATTATTTCCCGTCTACAAATATCCAAATTTTTATGCCCAATACTCCATAGATAGTTCGAACTGTATAGGAACAATGATCAATTTTAGCGCGAATGGTTTGTAGGGGAACCCTACCTTCTCTGATCCATTCGAC